ATAAGCAGAAAAAAGAATAATAGGTAATCACAACAGGACCAATAGTATCGGCCATTCTTTTTGTAAGAGAAATCTCTCTAGATAGAAAACAAAAAAGGAAGGGGGGGTAATAATCACAGGGCCGACCATGTCGACCTTTTCATCTGCAAAAACTTTTTCTTGTTTTTTTTTTGGTGAATTTTTTCTTTCTAAAAGGATTTCAACCCCTAAGAGTTCGAGACTACGGGATTCTAGAAAGGTACTTAGAGACAACAAAGTGTTTTCTCGAGCAGATTCACGAGTCAAGAAGAGCAAACCATCATGTTCTAAACTTAAAGGAATCCCTGAACGGTCAAGTAACATCTTCTTAACTAAAGCCATAAGGAAAACCAATTCGTGAGAAGCTAAAGCACGGGAAGTAAGCAGTCCTTCGTGATATCGACTCCGATGTCTCTCCTTTGGCAAAGGTTCAAACTTCCCATGATATGCATGTCTTCGGATAGGCCAATAAATGCGGTGGGATCTTCTTTCAAAGCCTCCCACACTTTCTCGCTCACAAACGCGTTATCTATGTCTATGATACCTACCCCTGGGGGCAACGAGCCCACGTCCAGACCCACGGAATCGCTTGTGGACGGTAAAAACAACTCTCTGCCTCCGCTGATATGAGAAAGCCATACCTCGGGGTCCCCAGCGATTTGTTTCTTTCCCCTTTGATAGAAAAGACGGCAATTGTCACTTAAAAGGTCCGTCAGCATTATATATTCAAGGTCAAACAGCGTAATAGACTTTCGGTACAGGGACCCACCCTTATAGATCTCGGCTACTTCCTGTTTATTCATTGGTAGTCCTCCTCCCCTCTTCAACAAAAGCCCACGGTAAATACCGCGCTGAAGTGCATCAGTGATAGCTTTTTCTTTTTCTTTGTTCCCCCTGAGCCCTGGTTAGCCTTATCTTCCGGTTCGACTACCCCAACGTACTGCAGAACCGCCTCGTCGGGCGTATTGTTAGGAGGTCGTGACGCAGAGGGCGTAATAGAGAACGGAGACACCAAAGCTTTTTCTAAGACGACTATCTGCTCAAGGATAGCGCGGTCTGCCTCAGGTCGGTCGAACTGCTCGTAAGCATCCGCCACACCCCTTCCAGAGGACATCGTGAGTTTGTGGAGCTTGTTCGAGTGCTGCCCTGCTGATCACAGCTCCTACACAGCTGGGCAACCTGACTTCCAGCCAGTCTACAGCTGCCGTCCTGCTGTAGCTGCCTGGCAACCAGTTTCTGCACGCCAAACTGCTGCGTTTGCTGGATCAGCAGGCCGCTCGGCCCCTCCAACCAAAGTCCCCCTCTGCTGCCGCCTACTCTCCAAATCCGTGTTCTCACTGACATAGGTCATCTTGGAGCTGCTGCACATGCGTTTGGCTGCCAGGCAGGCCGCCCTGCTGCCACCCAGTCCCTCAAAGCTGATCCAGACAGCTGACATCATCATCTCTCTAGCCTGATTTGTGTTTTCCACCTTCTAGGTGGACTGCACTACTGCCGCCTTCTTCATCAGACAGATTCCAGATTGCTGCTCCGTTTTAGGAATCCGTTCGAGTACAACACACTCCGACACCCTCAACCACCTCTACCCTAGTCCTAGAAACACAGATGTTCGAGTCCCCATTGGTTATATTATCATCCATTCACACATTCATTAGCATTCTTCAGATTGTGTTCTCCATGTTGTCGTATACTTTGCATTTTTGTGTTTGCCATGCCTTAATAAGGAATCTTTTTTAGTTTGCAAGAAAACGCTTTAAGGTTATAGGGGCTACAGCTATAACGTCATATGCAATGACACTTAACTAAAGCCTGAAGCTCTTTTATTCCCGTTTTCTTACCCTTCTCATCTAGAGTTAGCCGATGCTTATTCTTCAGATACCGTCATTGCTTCTTCTCCGAGAAAAGGAGTTTACGACCCGTGGGCCTTCTACCTCCACGCGGCATTGCTCCGTCAGGCTTTCGCCCATTGCGGAAGATTCCCTATCAATTTACAGAGCTACTAAACCACCTTAACCGTGACTCTTCTAGCATAGCAAAAAAGGCCTGAACTACACGATTATCGGAAATAGACCAGTACAGCCTCATATGTTTGGTTATTCCTTTCATTAGCCCCGGCAATACTCTTGAAAGAGCATTAGAGGATGTTCCTTTACAGGCTCTAAACAAGAGCGGCTGTTATATTGTGTTACCCACGAAGATGAACCTGAATTGTAATGCTACATCGATCAGTCGTATGAAGCAAACAAGAGGGTCTGAAGACTTGGCCAAGGCCATGAAAGAACACATACAAATTAATGAAGAAGTTGGCAAGCAATCTGCACAGAGTCTTATTCCCTTCAATGATGTTGGCATGACTACTTCAACATCAATGCCCCTGATGCCATGTAATCTATCTCTGAAGTCAGTATGCGCAACCTTACATGCTGAGAAACGGGACACACGTAATGTAATAGAGGAAGCAGGAGATGGCATTGAGTCAACTGAAGTACTGAAACAAGGTACTTAACTTCAAACAGATCATTCCCCTCATGCCCATCTTGATGCCTATGTCTTCAGCCACAGTCTTTCTAAAAAGAATAGTAAAGATGCGTGTGCATGCAGCTGCTCCTTGCCATGTCCGTTAGGCTGAAAATTCTTCAATCTTTGTTTTTTCCTTCTTTCAAGAAAAAGAAAATCCTATCAAAATAGCTTAGCAAATATTAGAGTAGAAATACAGTATTTTTCGCCCTACTTGACAGAATCCCTTTTCTTATCTTCTGCTAAAACCATTGTCAACATGTCTATGCTTCTTGGGTCACATCCAGTACCTATTGGAAGCAAATAGCTCGGGAAATGACTGAGATCTTTGAGAGGCACCCAAGAGAGTATTTCTCTTGAGAAGATTTCTCTTTCTGTTCCCCAAATAGTAATTCTTCCTTGTAAAGCAAAACATTCTAAGGGGATCCCACTCTTACTTACTGCACTTCTGGTTAGATTTCCTCGCAGTTCCTTTTCCCATATATGCAACCCACCTGAGGGAGTTTTCTCTCTACTTAAATCAATCTTTTGTTCTTTCAAAGCTTTTAAGATTGCTGGTACTAATTCTAGAGTATCTAAATCAAGAATGGCTAGTGAGGAAGGTAGACTAGTAAGATCTAAGGCTATGGACTGACAAGAGTCATTAGGGCAAAGCAGTTGATAGTGAGTGGAATGGAGATGAGGGGATTCAACAGCTTACGGTATCTCACTATCTCTAGTAACCAATCCATTATTCCTGTATGGTCTACCTTACCTCCAATTAGATCATTAATGGACTCTACGTTTTGTCCAATTTGGCTTAGATTAGCAGGCATAGGAAGAAGGTTCCGCATGGATCACTCCACCATGTTCTTTGAGATTGACCATATCGATATCGATATGGTCAATCTCGATAGAGTCCAGAGTGATCATTGCAGGATTTTGGATACGAAAGGAAAAATACAAGTTGGGGGGGAGATAAAACGATACCTCGTGACCCATCACAGGGGCGAACTAGTTGTAACGAGAGGATTAGCTTGAAATGGAAACTATTCGGAGGGATTCCATTCTTTCGTGCGACAACCCGAAGAGAGTCTAGAATAGGGTATTCTGGGAAATTCCAATAATGGGGTCGATTGATACACCCGACGGAATTGATGCTGGTGCACGAACAATCATAGCTACTTCGATGGAACTCTTCGAAATTGAAGTAGATGAATAAATTAATGGATTTTGTGTATAAATTGTTGATGCGTTATCTCCCCCAGTGAACATTAATTTGATAATCTTCAGGTAGTAATAGATAGAAATAACACTTGTTATGATCCCTATCGGAACTGATGGGTACGAACCAGCCTTCCATCCATGCCAAAATAGGTAGAGTTTAGCGAAAAAACCTGCTGGTGGGGGGATACCCCCTAGAGATAGTAAACGTGGGACTAGAGAAAATGTTAAAACAGGATCCTTCATGTATAATCCCGCGTAGTCCCTGATATTATCCGTTCCGGTTCGCGAACCAAATGAAATGATACAAGCAAAAGTTCCTAGATTCATGAGTATATGAATAAACGTATAAGTTATCATGCTTGCATAGCCATTCTCGGGATCTGCAGCAATTATTCCGATCATAATATATCCCATTTGGCTTATAGAGGAATACGCTAGCATACGTTTCATGCTTGTCTGAGTCACGGCAATCAGATTTCCTGATACCATACTAAGAGTGGCTAATACTCCCAAAACCATATGCCACTCATTAGCGAAATGTGGAAAAAGAATACCGAAGAGTCGTGTAGATAAAGCTAGAGCTGCTACCTTAGAAGTCACGGAAAAGAAAGCAACGACTGGTGTAGGAGAGTCAGAGTCGGAAAGAAGATTCTCGGTCTTCCCGCTCATTCAGAACCGTGCATGAAGTTCTTACTTCACACGGCTCCTGGTTTAGGTGTTGAACTGTTGTTGCTCCCAGAACCTCCCTCGCGTCTGTTTCGAATCTACTCTTCCCTAGAGTAGTCAGTAGTAGTACGAATTGTTGACTTCTCGAGGAATCCCTTATCGTATTAATTTCTTGATCCACTTTTTGAATGGGTTGTTGTCC